GTATAAAAACGAAAAATAATCACATAGATATAATTCAATATATAAACAAAAATAAATACAAATTTTATTGTCTATTGCAATAGACAATAGAAAAAAAAAAAAATCAAACCAAGGAGGTTATGATCATGCTATTTCAATCGTTCGTAAACTTGTGTATGAAGATAACCAATTCGGTCGTTGGGATCGGACTCTATTATGGATTTCTAACTACATTCTCCATAAGGCCCGCTTATCTCTTCCTTTTCGTTGAAGAACCCGAGCAGAAGGCAGCAGCAATAACTGGTTTGATTATGGGCCAGCTCGTGAGGTTCATGTCGATCTATAATAGGCCTCTGCATCGACTATTGTGGACACCTCATATACTAACTGTACTATTTCTACCGTATCTTTTGCTTTATTTCGCAGCCGACAATTGGGACTATACTATCACTACCAGTACCAGAAGCAATTTCCTCATTTTCCTGAATACTTTCATTTTTCAATTAGCCAACCAGATCCTTTTACCAAATTCAACGTTAGCCAGATTAGTCAACGTTTATATGTTTCGATGCAACAACAAGATGTTATTTGTAACAAGTAGTTTTGTTGGTTGGTTAATTGGTCACATTTGTTTCCTTTTATTGACGAAAAGATTATTCGACTGGATACGGATCTATCTTTTGAGTAGATCTAAGAAGGAACTTGTGTCAGCATTGGATAAGTACATTTATAAGTACCTTGGGGCAAAATTTCAGGTCCGTTTTTCACACTTTCAGTACCGTGTGGCAGAATTGAATCAGTACATTAAGTCAGAATTGAATAAATACAAAAAGAAGATTTATCAGTACCTTGTTAGGTCCCTTGGGGAAGAAGTTGAATTCCTTATGCGAACCTTTCAGTGGGTTGTGTCAGAAATTCAGTACTTGCTGTTAATAAACTTGAGGAGAAACACGGGTCGGTTCGTGAATATTTTCTTATTTGTTACCTGTGCCTACTATTTAGGCAGAATACCTTTATTCATTTTTCCACATCCACTGACAAGCGTCCAAGCCCCACAACTGCAACCAAATTGGTTAGCCAGACAAGGCCGAGAAGCTGACACTTACTGGGAGGACGAGGACGAGGAAAAGGAAGAGGAAAAGAAAGAGGAAAAGAAAGAGGAGATTGCACGAAAAAAAGTGCTATTCAAAGAAGAAATTCCTCCCCAGCGTTGGGGAACGGATCTGGATGAAGAAAAAGATCAAAAAGACCCCATAGTGGTGGAAAGCATTTTAGCGTCCGATTTTTTTCAGTTTCAATGGACTCGTCCAGTACGATACATAAGCAATCAACACTTTTTTGGGGCTGTAAGAAAGGAAGCTTCACAATATTTTTTTGATACATGCCGAAGTGATGGAAAAAAAAGAATATCTTTTACAGATCCTCCTAGTTTTTCTAGTTTTAAGGAACTGACGAAAGGGATGATATCTTCGTCCACAGTAGAAAGACTCTCCTTTGATAAACTAGACAAAGATTGGCTTGATAAGAACAAACAAAGACAAAACAACTTAAATAACGAGTTTATAAAGAGAATTGAGGCTCTAGACACGGGATTTCTTTTTCTAGATATACTCGACAAAAGGACTCGGGTTTGTATTGAGAAAATGAACGAAACCTGCCTCTGCCTACCAAAAAGGTATGATCCTTTGTTGAATGGGCCCTCTCGTGGAAGAATCAAAAAATTTAGCAAAGTAATCGAGGATCCCGAAGAAAAGGAGAAAAGCGAAGAAAAGGAAAAAAGCGAAGAAAAGGAGAAAAGCGAAGAAAAGGAAAAAAGCGAAGAAAAGGAAAAAAGCGAAGAAAAGGAGAAAAGCGAAGAAAAGGAGAAAAGCGAAGAAAAGGAGAAAAGCGAAGAAAAGGAGAAAAGCGAAGAAAAGGAGAAAAGCGAAGAAAAGGCACCGAAAAGCAAAGAACAGGAGAAAAGGGAAGAAAAGGCACGTCTACGCGAAGAAGCACGTCTACGCGAAGAAGCACGTCTACGCGAAGAAGCACGTCTACGCGACGAAAGGGCACTTCTTCAATTGGGTGAATTTCGTGAAAAAGTCTACAATGTAATTCAATCTCGTAAATCTCGTGGAAGAAAAAAGAATGAAATGCAATCTCGTCGAAGAAAAAAGAATGAAATGCAATCTCGTCGAAGAAAAAAAAATGGAATTACAAAATCTCGTGAAAGAATCGACGATGGAACTACAAAATCTCGTGAAAGAATCGACGCTGAACCTACAGAATCTCGTGAAAGAATCGACGCTGAACCTACAGAATCTCGTGAAAGAATCGACGCTGAACCTACAGAATCTCGTGAAAGAATCGACGCTGAACCTACAGAATCTCGTGAAAGAATCGACGCTGAACCTACAGAATCTCGTGAAAGAATCGACGCTGAACCTACAGAATCTCAACTTAAGCAAATCCTTGCTCTAAATCAAATTCATGAGACCCTTTTGCCAGGTTTCATTTTCGAGTCCCCAAAATATGAAGAGAGAATCTTCGCGATACTCAAAAGTAAAACACTAAAACTAAGAGCAGAAGGAAAATTATATTATAATCCTTTGGCAAAATTTTTTTCTAAGCCTTGGGAAAAAGGGGGGGGAAGCATTGATTGGAACCAGCGAAAACTACAAAAGCTACAGCAACTAAGGACTTATAAAGTGGGAGAACGTGCGGGACGAGCGCACATCCGTCAACGCGTCCCTCGCTGGTCATACGTATTACTCCGCGAGGTCGTATACGACCTGGGCGAACCCTTTGTGACCCAGCGGGGAGATGATGAGTGCTTTGATATTATATCAGCACAATACAAATATGAAATTATTTTGAATCAGGATACTCAAAATTTACTTATCAAAAATCTTTCTAAAGATAGTAATAACATTGATCCGGAGATTGCTAAAGAGATTAATGAGAAGGTTATGAAGGATTTGATCAAGAGTGGGGGAGACCCTTATAGTATTGACTTTGAGAAAAGCCTTGCTCATGTTCACGTTGGCAGCCTCACCACCAATATCGAGTGGAAAACCGAGAATAAGGACGTGTGGAGGACCTCCTTGAGAGCGGTGCGCGACCAATTTTGGCATCAGGATGACATCAAAGGTGTTGCGAGCGTCCTAAGGCGTAAAAACGGAGTTGTTGTAAGACAGATTGAAATGTTTCCGCATTCCCCTCTTTTTTGGGGCTTCTTAAAAAGTACACTGTCTAGTTCTTTTAGGGTAGTGAAACCCCTTGTTTTGAAAATGCAAAATTTGATGCATAGGTTTGGAATCAAAAAAGGGGACTTTTTCACTCTTAAGGGACCTAAGAAAGAACAGACAAAAACAAAAAGGAAGACAAAAAGGAAGACAAAAAGGAAGATAGACGAAAAAAAAAGCAAAGCATTGAAAGAACGGAAAAAATTGAAAAGAATCAAAAAAGATAAAATCGAACTAGACCCCGAAGAAGAGCTGTTCCGGATGGATGGAATAGATGCATGGAATGAGCTTTATTATGGGCTAGGAGTAAGAGGTATCGTATTAATTTTTAACTCCTATTTGAGAAAATATATTGCATTGCCTTTAGCGATAATAGCTAAAAATATTGGTCGTATCTTATTTTTGCAGCAGCCCGAGTGGGCTGAGGATAGAAAGGACTGGGAAAACGAGACTCATCTTTTATGCAACGATGACGGTTTTGCTATAGGCGTCATATCCATCAGGAACTTTCCGGAGGAGTGGTGGGACTACGGTCTTCAGGTCAAAGTTTTATGGCCTTTAGAGTTGAAACCTTGGCACACAGCGGATGATAGACAAAGGATAACCAACGATTATGCTTTTATAAGGTCTGTCTGGGGACTAGCTGACTATCCTTGGGGTGGTACCCGACCCAACCGTTCCTTTTCCATTTTTTGGGGGCCCATTTTTAAAGAACTAGGCAAAAAAAGTCAAAGATTCGCAGCAGAAAAATTGGAAGGGAGCGCCTTTCGACTTATAAGAAGCGTTTTCAACCCAAAAATAAAGCAAAATTTTGTTAGAGTTCTAGGAAACGCAAAAGAAAGCATAAAACGGCTTAAAGAAAGCATAAAACGGCTTAAAGAAAGGGTTCTAGTTCTAAAAAGCACAATTTTGAAAATAATCAAAAAAAATACAAGATTGAAAGGGATAGGAGTAGATGAATCGAGTGAAACTCAAAAAGAAAAAGATTCTATAATCAGCAATGAGATAATTAATGAATCATTTAGTCAAATTCGATCTACAGCTTCTACAAATTCAGAAGAAAAAATACAAAATCTGATTAATAGAACAAGCACAATCAAAAATCAAATAGAAAGAATTACAAAAGAAAAAAATAAATTAACTCCAGGACTAAATAATAGTCCTAACAACAAAAAGCAAAATAATAATGTAGAATCACCAAAAAATATTTGGAAAATTGTAAAAAGAAGAAATGTTCGATTAATAAGTAAATGGAATTATTTTCAAAAAATTTTCATTGAAAAAATATACAAAATATACCTAGATATCTTTCTATGTATCATTAAGATTCCTAGAATAAATTTAACAAAAAAATTTTTTGAGAAAGACATTTCCAATACTGAAACAAATCAAAAAAGAATTACCTTTAGTTCGACTATAAAAAATATAACTAAGCGGAAGTCACAGATTGTTCCGAAATTTGCTTCCTTGCCAAATTTATCTTCCCTGTCACAAGCATATGTATTTTACAAATTATCACAAACCCTAGTTAGTGATAAGTTAAGATCTGTTCTTCAATATCGCGGAACGTCTTTTTTTCTTAAGACTGCAATAAAGGATTCTTTTGAAAGACAGGGAATATTCCATTCCGAATTAAAGCATAAGAAACTTCGAAATTTTGGAACGAATCCATGGAAAAACTGGTTAAGAGGTCAGTCTCAATACAATTTATCTAAGGTTCATTGGGAGCGAGTAGGCGCACAAGCCTGGCGAAATAAAGTCAACCGACGCCATACGCCTCAAAATAACGATTTAAATAAAGGAGATTCATATGAAAAAGACCCATTACTTCATTCCAAAAAACAAGATGATTCTGAAGTATATTCATTAGTAAGAAATCAAAAAACTAAGTTTAAGAAAAACTATAAATATGATCTTTTAGCATATAAATACATTTCTTCTGAAACTAAGAAGGACTCCTCTATTTCTAAATTGCCATTACAAGTAAATAAGAGCCAAGAGGTCAACTTATTTGATATACCAGAGGAGATTGTTTTCAAGACTTATTTCAAGGATTGGATACTAGACAAGAAGTTTCTAGACAAGGTTTATCGAGACAGTACTTATCTACACAAGTATCTAGACAATACTTATGGAGACAAGGATTATCCCAAGGATTATCAGGATTATCTAGACAAGAGTTTTCTAGACAAGGTTTATTTCAAGGATTCTCTAGACCGGCTTTATCTAGAAACGAATTATTACGAGGATTATTACAAGGATTATCTAGACAAGGTTTATCTAGACAAGAATTCTCTAGACAATTATCTAGACAAGGTTTATATGTCTCTGAAAAAAATGCGAAAGAAAAAACCTGAAAGAAAATATATGGACTTTGATTGGAAGTTTTTAGAAAAATATCCAGTCAATTTGGAGGCCGGGAAAAAGATCGACCCTAACCATAATACAAATACTAAGATTGAGACTAAGAATTCTCAAATAATTGAGACTAAGAATTCTGAAATAATTGAGACTAAGAATTCTGAAATAATTGAGACTAAGAATTCTGAAATAATTGAGAATGAGAATTCTGAAATAATTGAGAATGAGAATTCTGAAATAATTGAGAATGAGAATAGAGGTCTTATTTATGATATCGTTCCAAAAATGCTCTTGGATCCAGAAATCGAAAAGGATCCAGAACTCAAAGAAGATCCAGAACTCAAAGAAGATCCAGAACTCAAAGAAGACAAAAAAAGCTTTTTTAATTGGATGGGAATGAATGAAGAAATCTTAAAGGCACCCAGAGCGAATTCGAATGAGGAAGATTCGAATCAGGAAGATTGGTTCTTCCCAGAATTTATGCTACGTAAGAGGATATATCAAACGAACCCGTGGCTTAGACCTATGAAGTTACTTCTTTTAAATTTCAAAGGAAAAGAAGAAGAAGAAGAAGAAGAAGAAGAAGAAGAAGAAGAAGTTAGTCAAGGAAAAGAAGAAGTTAGTCAAGGAAAAGAAGAAGTTAGTCAAGGAAAAGAAGAAGTTAGTCAAGGAAAAGAAGAAGTTAGTCAAGGAAAAGAAAATGTTAGTCAAAGAAAAGAAAATGTTAGTCAAAGAAAAGAAACTAAAGGAAAAGAAACTAAAGGAAAAGCAACTAAAGGAAAAGCAACTAAAGGAAAAGAAACTAAAGGAAAAGAAACTAAAGGAAAAGCAACTAAAGGAAAAGAAACTAAAGGAAAAGAAACTAAAGGAAAAGAAACTAAAGGAAAAGAAAATGTTAGTCAAAACATCGAAGACATCGACATCGAAGACATCGACATCGAAGACATCGACATCGAAGACATCCAAGAAGTTATTAGAGAAGATTATGAAAAAGGGTTCCGTAAAAAAAAAACACAATACCGGAGTGACTCGCCGAGGCTAGTAGATTTCGTTGACCTTCAAGAGAAGTATTTGGGTTTTAGCATCCACACCGAGCGGCTAGTTGAGGAGGATATGCTCGAGCGGCTGAGCTTAATGCAGATGGTGGGTAACACAAAAGGGCGTTTACAAAGTAAACGAAGGCTTTTAGCCTATTTGAAAATGGGAGATCTGCCGGTAGACAGAATTGTCAGTCATTATTCGAAGGAGTCTACTCTGTTTAGCTGGGCGGAATTTGGTTTGATGAAATTCCAACCCCTATTAACTTCGTCTATAAAAGATCTGGAAGAATTTCTTATGTATCAAGCCATAGGTATTTCATTAGTTCATAAGAGTAAGCAACAAACTAATCAAAGATACGGAAAACAAAAAGATGTTGATAAGGATCATTTTGATTTGCTTGTTCCTGAAATGATTTTATCGTCTAGACGGCGTAGAGAATTGAGAATTCTCAATTCTTTAAATTTCAATTTAAAGAATAGGAATGGTGTGGATAGAAATCCAGTATTTTGCAAGGAGAACAACATAAAAAGCTGGGGTCAATTTTTGGATGAAAGTAAACACCTTGATAGAGATAAAAATGAATTAATTAAACTCAAGTTCTTTCTTTGGCCGAATTTTCGATTCGAAGATTTAGCTTGTATGAATCGCTATTGGTTTGATACCAATAATGGCAGCCGTTTCAGTATGTTAAGGATCTATATGTATCCACGATTCAAAATTCGGTGATGGTACATTATTTCCTATATATTCTGTACCATATATGTTATATGCAAGCAACCAGATGCACATTTGCCCTGTCTTACATCATAGGATACTGTGATACTAAGTTAATGAAAAATTAATTAGATCTAGAAATAAATCAACAGAATCTTCGTACTAAAAAACTATTCGCTTT